AAACAAGAACCAGGATTCCAACAGTAGTGATTAACATTGACATAATAGAAGTAAGTGGATCGATCAAGCAGCCGAATTCTAAAGAAAAATCATTATCGAGTGTCCAAGACCATACATATTGGTGGATAGAATTGCTATTTATTTGTTGAATAGACAGATTGGTTGAAAAAATCATAACTATACTTAACAAAAAAATACTTGGAAAAGCCCACACACGACGAAGATTTTTTGTTGCTGTCGGAAAAAGAAGAAGCCCCACTCCTATTAATATAGGAACTGGAAGTGGAACAAAAGGTAAAATCCACCCATATTGATATGTCTGTTGCATAAAAAAAATTTTAATTCATAATTAATTTTTTCCGATTTATCGGACCTTACTTCTTTTGAAAGGAGTCAATAAAAAAATGAAAATATGCACTAATAAAAAAAATATATATATATATAGAATTTTTTTTTATTCTTTTTTCTTTCTAAATTACTTCTAAATATTGAAAATATTCAAATCAAGAAGTTACAATCGGTCAAATCATACGAAAGACAAAGACTAATAATGAGTCTCCTTCCAATTTGGAAAGTAAAGTCAAATTTTGACAAGTTACTAACAATATTCTAAACATTCTTGTTGTTTTTTATTTTTTTTTTTAGAAAAAAAAAATGATCTAGAAAAGCGCAAATTTTATTAAAAAAGAAATGTCTTTCACATCCAGTTATAACAATAAGCAATCTCTTAATTTTTATTTAAATGGCAGTTCCGAAAAAACGTACTTCTGGGTCAAAAAAGCGTATTCGTAAAAATTTTTGGAAAAGGAAAGGCTATTCGGCAGCGTTAAAGGCGTTTTCTTTAGGGAAATCTCTTTCTACCGGGGCTTCAAAAAGTTTTTTTATGCGACAAACAAATAAAATAAAAAAATAAGTTATTAAGAAATAAAGCAGAACACCCTAGAAAAATCTAAATTGATCTAACTCAAAAATTGAACCCTTCCGCTTCAAAAATCAAATTCCCAAATTCTATTTCCTGTTGAATTAATCAACAGGAAATGGACATCTTCTGTTTACGGTGACTGAATTCAAACAAAGTGTGTTTTTTGCCAAAAAACACAAGATACTCGATTTTCTTTTTAATACTACTTTACTTACTTTTAGATTTTTTCTAAATTCTTATATAGAGCCCGTATATCTCTCGCCGTCAATTCACGCAAAAACACTTAGTAAAAATATTTTGAATAATCTAAAATTGGTTCATTTTTGTTCATTGATAAAGTGGATTTTTTGGTTGCATTGTTCTAAATGAAAACCAAAACGGTTAATTTTTTCATTTTTTAAAATGTTTATTTGACGCGTAGGTTTTATCCCTTAATTCATAGCAGGACTTTCTGGTTTTACAAGAGCTCAAGTCGAGAAGAGTCAGAGTCTGAAATAGACAATAAAAATAAAACCCTTAAAGTAAAACCTTGAAGGACATATTTGAACATATTTTTATTCATCGATTTAAATCTTTTATTGCACCCAATTGAATTCTTAAATCTAGACGATTGCTTATTCATAGGCTATTATGAGGTCAAGACAAGCCGCTATGGTGAAATTGGTAGACACGCTGCTCTTAGGAAGCAGTGCTAGAGCATCTCGGTTCGAGTCCGAGTGGCGGCATGCCATCTCCTAAAAAAAGAAAATAGATCCTATAATGCATAATGAATTCAATTGCCGATTTCAATTTTATAATTAAGGAAGTTTTATATGATATTTTCAACTTTAGAGCATATATTAACTCATATTTCTTTTTCGACCGTTTCGATTCTAATTACAATTCATTTGATAACCTTTTTTATCGATGAAATCATAAGATTATATGCTTCATCCGAAAGGGGCATGATAATGACCTTTTTGTGTATAACAGGATTATTAATTTCTCGTTGGATTTATTCAAAACATTTTCCACTAAGTAATTTATACGAGTCGTTAATCTTTCTTTCGTGGAGTTTTTCCTTTATTTATCTAGTTCCGTATTTCAAAAAAAAGAAAAACTTTCTAAGCACAATAATAGGCCCAAGTGCTACTTTTTCCCAGGGTTTTGCTACCTCAGGTCTTTTAACTGAAATACACGAATCCACAATATTAGTACCCGCTCTTCAATCCGAATGGTTAATAATGCACGTAAGTATGATGATATTAGGATATGTAGCCCTTTTATGTGGATCATTATTATCAGTATCACTTCTAGTCATTTCAGTTAGAAAAAAGAGAAATTTTTTTTCTACGAGTAATTGTTTATTAAATTTAAATCAGTCATTTTTCCTTGGTAAAGTTCAATATACGAATGAAGGAAAAAATCTTTTACAAAATTATTTTTTTTCTCCAAGGAATTATTATAAGTCACAATTGATTCAACAATTAGATTATTGGAGTTATCGAGTTATTAGTCTAGGATTTCTCTTTTTAACGATAGGAATTCTTTCTGGAGCAGTATGGGCTAACGAAGCATGGGGATCCTATTGGAGTTGGGACCCAAAAGAAACTTGGGCCTTTATTACTTGGATCATATTTGCAATTTATTTACATACTCAAACAAATCTAAAATTGAAGGGTACAAATTCAGCAATTGTAGCCTTTATTGGATTTCTTGTAATTTGGATATGCTATTTTGGAGTAAATCTATTAGGAATAGGGTTACACAGTTATGGTTCATTTGCATGAACATCTAATTAAATTTAAATTCAAAAGAAGGTTTTTCCACTTACCAATAGGAATAGAAAAGCATACAACGTATATCAGATAAAAACTTTGCGTAAACTATCGAAAGTCCCACGAATCAAAGTCGCGGGACTCTCGATAATTCAAATTCATTTTACTTACTTAATACAAGAGAGGAAAAGCCTTCCTTTTGTCATTGTGCAACCAACCTTTTTGTAAAAGATTTTTTCATTTTTTTTTTATGAATATTCATAAAAAAACTATCTATAAAAAGAATTAGACAGGATAACTTCAACCTTTTCAACCGATAACGAAAGAACAAAATCGGGATACACACCGATACCGAGTACGGGTAAAAAAATAGAGATCGAAAGGAATAACTCTCGCGGCCCAGAATCAAAAAAAGGAAAGTTTTGGCCGTTAAATATCTTATATCCATAGAACATCTGGCGTAACATAGATAGTAAATAAATAGGGGTTAATATCATTCCAATTGCCATTACAAAAGTAATTAGGCTTTTTGTCATTAAAAGAAATTTTGGACTAGTAATTAGCCCGAAAAAGACTAAGAATTCGGCAACAAAACCACTCATACCTGGTAATGCAAGAGAGGCCATCGAAAAACTACTGAACATCGTGAACATTTTCGGCATTGGGATTGCTATTCCACCCATTTCGTCAAGATAAAGAAGACGGATTCTATCATAAGTTGTTCCAGACAAGAAAAAAAGCGCAGCACCGATAAATCCATGAGATATTATTTGTAAAAGTGCCCCGTTAAGCCCCATATCCGTGATAGAACCAATTCCTATAATAATGAAACCCATATGAGATACAGAGGAATAGGCTATTCTTTTTTTTAAATTTCGTTGACCAAGAGATGTTAAAGCTGCATAGATTATTTGCATTGACCCCACTATTATCAACCAAGGAGAAAATAGAGAATGAGCATGAGGAAATAATTCCATATTGATTCGAATTAATCCATACGCTCCCATCTTTAATAAGATTCCGGCTAGAAGCATACAAGTACTATAATGCGCTTCTCCGTGGGTATCTGGTAACCATGTATGTAGGGGTATGATTGGTAATTTGACAGCAAAAGCAAGAAAAAATCCAATATAAAATAATATTTCCAAAGCCACAGGATAGGACTGATTAGCCAATATTTCAAAATTGAATGTTGGTTCAGTAGAACTATATAAACCAATACCCAAAACCCCCATTAAAAGAAAAATAGAACCCCCTGCCGTGTACAAAATAAATTTTGTAGCCGAATACAGACGCTTTTTTCCTCCCCACATGGATACAAGTAGATAAACCGGAATTAATTCTAACTCCCACATGAGAAAAAAAAGTAAAAGATCTCGAGAAGAAAATAATCCTATTTGTCCACTGTACATTCCTAACATCAAGAAATGAAATAATCGAGAATCTCGAGTAATTGGCCAAGCCGCTAAAGTAGCTAAAGTAGTGATGAATCCCGTCAGTAAAACAGGTCCTATAGAAAGTCCATCTATTCCTAATCTCCAATGAAAATCCAAAAAACGGATCCATTTATAATCCTCCATTAGTTGGATTAATGATTCGTCTGGTTGAAAATGATAGCAGAATGCATAAGTCGTTAGAAGAAGTTCTAAGATACACATACATATAGTATACCAGCGGATTATTCTATTTCCCTTATGCGGAAGAAAAAAAATGAAGCAACCCGCAAATATTGGAAAAACCACAATTATTGTTAAACAAGGAAAATGGTTCGTGGTAAAGACAAGATACGCTTGGGTCAAAAAAATCCGTGCTCAAAATCAAATTAAATTGAGCACGGATTTTGTCGGTAAAAAAAATGGATTCAAGTAGAGTTTTAGTTTTATAGAATGTATCAATAAGCTAGACCCATACTGCGGGTTGTTTCATGCCATAAATAAACCCGAACACTCAAAAAATCCGTTGGACAGGCGGATTCACACCTCTTACAACCAACACAATCCTCGGTCCTTGGGGCAGAAGCGATTTGTTTAGCTTTACATCCATCCCAAGGTATCATTTCTAATACATCAGTGGGGCACGCCCGAACACATTGAGTACATCCTATACATGTATCATAAATCTTTACTGAATGTGACATTGGATCTATACATTTTGAATGTTATGAATTTTCGATCTAGTAAACTGATTTATATAATGAATCCTATAGTTAGATACCAGACGAATCAATGAGTGATCATAATTAATTTACTTCCGAGTTGATTTATGAAAAAGAACCAAAATCCTTTGATTTCTTGTGTTTTTGCAACCACGATCATACCTTACCCGTATTTAATTTATTAATTTGAATTTATTTCAAAATATTCAAATTTCCACGGATACAATGAATACTATTTATTCAACAAGTTTGATTGGTTAATACGAGTGGATTTTCTGTTACGATAAATTGATGAAACAATAGCCGGTCCAATAGCTGCTTCAGCGGCTGCAATAGTTATAACAAAAATTGAAAAAATGTCTCCTCTTAATTGACGATTGTCGAAAATATCAGAAAATGTTACAAAATTGATATTAACTGAATTTAATATAAGTTCAAGACACATTAGAGCTCTAACCATATTTCGACTTGTGATCAATCCATAGATACCAACTGAAAATAAATAGGCACTCAAAACAAGTATATGTTCGAGCATCATGAATCAACTCCTTATTAATATCAATTTTGATTCGTTTTAATCTGAACAATAATTCAATAGATTCGATTCTAAACAAATATGAAACAGGGAAATAGATTGGTAATAGATTCATAGAATCCAAAGACCTTCTATATCTATATTTTGAAACAGTAATTCAAATTAACAAATTATACCTTTTCTGTTTGTGTTAATTCTATTTGAATTACTCGTTTTAAAGATTTCTTATTGACGAGCTATAGAAATAGCACCTATTAAAGCAACTAAAAGGATTATTGAAATAAGTTCAAATGGAAGAAAAAAATCCGTTACTAAATGAATTCCAATTTGTTGGCTATTACTTATTAAATCTTGTTCTAAAATCTGATTTGATTTTGTAGTCCAAATGATCCCATACCAGGCCGTATCTAGAATAGTAGTAATTAGTGAAATAAAAAGACTTGTACAAACCATTGAAGTAACTCCATCCCCAACGGTCCAAAGATGAAAATCTTTGTAATATTCTGAACCATTCATAAACATCACAGCAAAAAGGATTAAAACATTTATAGCTCCTACATAAATAAGGAGCTGCGCGGCAGCTACAAAAAAAGAGTTTGATAGAATATAGAATAAGGAAATACAAGAAAGAACCAATCCCAACGAAAAGGCCGAATATATTGGATTCGGAAGTAATACTACTGCCAGACTTCCTAATATAAGACCCGGTCCTAGAAAGACTAAAAGAAAATCATGTATCGGTCCAGATAAATCCATTTGATAAAAAAAAACCGAAATATTTCATGTCATTGTTGACCTGACCAGGGAAAAATTAATTATCCTTTTAATTTAAGATAATTTCTTAATTGAATTTGAATGAATGGGGATGATTTGGATTGACAGGACTACTTTTATTTATTCTCGAAAGCAAAGATTAAAACTTGATTCTTATATTATAAAATTAGTCGAATAGAAGTTTATTTTAAATAAAAATCAAGCCACAACCCTCACCAACCAACTGTTTTTTTGTATTGACTAAGCAAAAACCTCATTCCTTTAATTCCAAAGGCTCTTTTTTTTTATGTTTTGTGAATCGAGAGTTTTATACATTGTTTAGTCGAGGTAAATTCGAAGAAATTGTTCGAATTGTGTAATCTTCAATTATTGATACCGGTAACCGACCTAAAGCAATTTGATTATAATTCAATTCATGACGATTATAAGTAGAAAGCTCATATTCTTCGGACATTGATAAACAATTTGTTGGACAATACTCAACACAATTACCACAAAATATACAAATTCCAAAATCAATACTGTAATTAAGTAATCGTTTCTTTCGAATATCAGTTTGCAACTTCCAATCTACAACAGGTAGATCTATAGGACATACACGAACACATACTTCACAAGCAATGCATTTATCAAATTCAAAGTGTATTCGGCCTCGGAAACGTTCTGATGTAATCAATTTTTCGTAGGGGTATTGAATAGTTACAGGTAAACGATTCGTATGTGACAAGGTAATCATGAAACCTTGACCAATGTACCTGGCAGCTCGTATTGTTTGTTGACCGGAATTCAAGAACCGAGTTAGCATAGGGAACATATCTCAATATCTATAAATAATTTTACTCGTTTCTTTCTCTTGTTTGAGACAAGTTATGAAGAATAGAATATTCTATTCCTTTACAGTGAAAGGAGTTGGAAGGAAGTTGTTAATAATAGATTACCTAAAGAAATAGGTAAAAGAAATTTCCATCCAAGGTTTAATAGTTGATCCATTCTTAGTCTTGGTAAAGTCCATCTTGTTGCAATAGAAATGAACAAGAATAAATAAGTTTTAGCCAGTGTAATAAAGATACCGCTTATTGTTCCAAAAACTTTCCCTCTTTTATTTATGTCAAATAACTCAGGACAAAAAAGGTTTGGAATAGAAAGATTCCAACCCCCCAAGTAAAGAACTGTTACAAATAATGAAGAAACTAGTAGATTTAGATACGAAGCAACATAAAATAAGCCAAATTTTATACCTGAATATTCGGTTTGATAACCAGCTACTAATTCTTCTTCTGCTTCTGGTAAATCAAAAGGCAATCTCTCACACTCGGCTAGAGAAGAAATTAAAAAAATCATAAACCCTATAGGTTGACGCCACAAATTCCACCCCCAAAAACCATATTTGGATTGTGTTTCAACTATATCAACTGTACTTAAACTGTTCGATAATCATAGTCGACAATAACATCACTGCTCCCATCGCTATTACAGAACCGTACTTGAGATTCTCACCTCATACGGCTCCTCATAGGTCACAAATCAATCTAAGAACCTTTCAACTTTATTTATCTTGATGTGGTTGTTTTTTGATGTGTTTGTAGGATCGATAGAGAATCAAACTCTTATCCTAAGGTCTAGAATTAGACCAATGGAATTCTGTCTGCTAGATTTATAAAAAAAAGTGCTTCTGAATTGATCTCATAAAAAAAATTTCATTTTTCTTTGTTGATTAAAAACTTTATCTTTGAATGAAAAAAGACTTTTTAGAGGAATATCACATAGATACTTCAACCTATCATTTTATCATTTTCGATTACGAAAAAAAAAATAAACATTACATAACAAAAAAAACTTCGTTCCTATTCTCCTTTCTCAGAAAAAGAGGCATTTTCTGCATTATCAAAAGTAAAAGATTTCTTCGTTTTGATAGTTATTTACTTAATAGGTGGACAGGAACATACTCTGGGTTGAAATCATGGGGAGTACTTCTTAATCATTTCTACCAACTTAAAGCCCCAATTCGAATTACTTTTCTATAAAGAAATATCCTATTGGATAATTTATAATTTACAGAATCTCCATTACTAATCCTTTGTGTATCTTGGTCTTCCTAACCATCCACTCATTTTTTTAATCTTTCGTTAGGGTAATACATCTATAGTCATAGTATAGAAAAAACCCATACAATTGATCTTTTAAACCCGCTTCAAGCCATGATGATTAATCAGTCAATCTTGGGGTAAAAAGCCTTGACTACTTCTGTTTACTTTCACTTAATTCTTGTACATAGGAAATGAGATTGAATTATTTTAACAGCAAATTTGTAAGTCGTTTTATTTCACTCATATAACTATCTGGTTTAATTCAGCAACCCAGCGATGAATAAAAAAATAGATATTCAAATCATTTAACTTTCTTTTTAGAAAGAAAAAAGAAAGGGGGGGTTATGTTTCACCGAATCACACGTAGAGATATTGATAATACACATAGAGTTAATGGTAGTTCATAACTAATTGATTGAGCAGCTGCCCTTAATCCACCTAAAAAGGAATATTTATTATTTGATCCATAGCCTGACATAAGCAATCCAACGGGAGCAAGACTTGAAACGGCGATCCATAAAAAAACACCAACACTAAGATCGGCTAGAATAAAGCGATAGCTAAAAGGAATTATTGAATAACTTAGTAAGATGGATATGACTGCTATGGATGGACCAATACTAAATAAACGAGTATCTCCTCTAGATGGAAGGAGATTTTCTTTGAAAAGTAGTTTTGTACCATCTGCTAAAGCTTGAAGAATTCCCAAAGGCCCCGCGTATTCGGGTCCAATACGTTGCTGTATCCCTGCAGATATTTCTCTTTCTAACCAAACAATTATTAGTACACCCAGTGTGATTCCTAATACAAGAATGAAAATAGGGACAAGCATCCATATGATCCCATAAACCTCTTTTAAGGATTCCAATCTGGAAAAAGAATGGATAGCCTCTATTTCTGTTATACTAATTATCATTTCAACGATCAACTTCTCCCATAATGATATCTATACTACCTAGTATCGTCATAATATCAGCCAATTTCATTCTTTTAACTAACTGTGGAAGAATTTGCAAGTTGATAAACCCCGGCGGTCGGATTTTCCATCTCCAAGGAAAAACACTCTGATCTCCGATCAGAAAAATTCCCAATTCTCCTTTTGGGGCTTCGACTCTTACATAAAGTTCTTGCTTAGACAATTCAAAAGTAGGAGAAGGTTTTTTACTAATAAATCGATATTCAAAATCATTCCATTCAGGATCTTTTATTCTATCAAAGTGCCGGCTTTCTAAATTCTCATAGGGCCCCCCTGGAATTCCTTCCAGGGCCTGTTGGATAATTTTTATGGATTCTGTCATTTCACTGATTCGTACTAAATAACGAGCTAATGAATCCCCTTCCTTTTGCCATTGAATCTCCCAATCAAATTCGTCATAACACTCATAACGATCAACCTTACGAAGATCCCATTGTATTCCGGAAGCTCGTAGCATTGGCCCTGATAAACCCCAATTTAGTGCTTCTTCTCCGCCAATAATACCTACGCCTTCAACTCGTTCTAAAAAAATAGGATTTCGCGTAATAAGCTTTTGATATTCAGCAACCCCGGTTAAAAAATAATCGCAAAAATCCAAACACTTATCTATCCAGCCATGAGGTAGATCGGCAGCGACTCCTCCGATACGAAAATAATTATGCATCATGCGCATACCGGTAGCAGCCTCGAATAGGTCATATATTAATTCTCGTTCTCGAAAAATATAGAAAAAGGGGGTCTGTGCCCCAATATCTGCCATAAAGGGGCCGAGCCATAACAAATGGGAAGCGATACGACTTAACTCCAGCATAATAGTTCTAATATAGCTAGCCCTTTTAGGTACTTGAATATTGCCTAGCTGTTCAGGTCCATTTACGGTTATTGCTTCTGTAAACATAGTAGCTAAATAATCCCAACGTGTTACATAAGGCAAATATTGTATAATTGTTCGATTTTCCGCAATTTTCTCCATTCCTCTGTGTAAATAACCTAATATAGGTTCACAATTAATAACATCTTCACCATCGAGAGTAATGATCAGTCGAAGAACACCATGCATTGATGGGTGGTGAGGACCCATATTGACTATCATGAGGTCGTTTCTTGTAGTTGGTGTAATCATAAGTTTTTCCCGAGTCAGTCTTCCATGCATTGCTGAAAGTAAAAAGAAGTTAATCCAAATTTAAACGACTAAGCCCATCAAATAGTATCATGCTTCAAATTAACGAGTTTTTATTTCTCGAATACCCAACTCATCAATTAATTCTTTATAGCGTCCTCTATTTATTTTTGACAAATAGGTTAGTACTTGTTGACGTTTTCCCAAAATTTTTCGCAAACCTCTCTGGGATGAAAAGTCTTTCTTGTGCAATTCCAGATGTGAAGTAAGTCTCCTTATCTTAGTGGTGAAACTGAATACTTGAAATTCAACAGACCCTCTAGTTTCTTCATTTTCTTTTTGATAAATAATTGAAATAGCTGCATTTTTTACCATAAAAAAGTTCTCCTTTTCCTTTTATACAGATATGTATTTTACCAATCAGTAATAATAATGCCATTAATTTGTAATTAATTTGTATGTGGTATAGATAAGAATTTAATCGGAATAACTCCTAATTTTTTGAATTCAAACTAATAAATCAAATTTGAAATTGGATTTAGACAGGAATAGAAAAAAAGGGTACATTTTCGCAGCTAAAAATTAAACCTAAAATTAAGACGTTTCTATTGATTCATTTCGAGATCTAATCGAGATATTATTCATATTGCATACTAGAAACAGACGTGAGACAAGAAAAAAGCACGTGATCCGTATATTTGTTTACTTTCATACACCCTATACCTATAGATATAACCTATATATATATATAGGGTATATTTAATACAGGGTCTAGGATATATAGAAAAAGTGTATTATTCACAGAATTTTAATCGCGGATACAGATGTATTCTTAACATATTGAAACGACTGCTATTATTGGTATCAAACCAATAACGATTCATACAAGCTAAATCTTCTAATCGATAATTAGGCCAAAGAAAGAGTTTTAATTTCATTAATTGATTTTTTTTCTCTCTATCAAGATGGTTATTGTCATGTAAAACTCGGCTGCTGTTTTTTACAATTTTTCCGTTCCAGAATACTGGATTTCTATCTATATAAATTCGATTCTTTGAATTGAAATAAATAAAAATTCTTACTTTTCTACGATGTTTAAACGATAAAATATTTTCCGGAACAAGTAAATCAAAATGATTTTTGTTTCTATTTTCAATTTTTCTTTGATGTGGTGAAATGGTTTCATCAACATTTTTCCTAGAAACATCTCTTTGTTCTTGATATTTTTGATTAACTTGATACTTATTCTTATGAAGCAACGAAATACCTATGGTTTGGGACATAATAAATTGTCCATCTTTTTTTTCAAACAGACGAAGTGGTTCTACAACCAATACTCCCTTCTTCGTCAATTCTGAAAGAGTCATTGTATTTTGAGTTAGTATTATATCCAAACAAATTTGTCTCTTTTGAACGGAGGGTGTAATAAGATAGGTTGGATCTATCAGTTTAAGCAGTAGGCAATATATCTTGATATTATTGAGCATTTTTTCTTTCAAAGTTTCGTCCCATTTGAATTGAAAAACCAAATAACGTTTCAGGAATAAATATAGTTCGTCTTCTGTATCGTTTTGTTGTGAGAGAACGGCTCCACGATCTCCACGGCTTATGAGTTCTTTTTCTTCTTGATTTCGATGCTTTTTATTCGATGCTATCAACCAAATTTCCTTTTCATTAATCTTTTTATTTTCACTACTTTTTAAATTTAAAAGAAGTAATTCGCTTGGTATAAACCAAGGTTTCATTTTATATATTTTATAAAGTAACACAAATTCTGGGAAGAGCCAAAATTCTAGATTTAGTATGGGGCGCTTTAGCTTTTTTTCATTCATTCCCATCCAATCAAAAAATCTTTTGTGGGTGTTTTGTGAATTGGTTTCTGGAATCATAAGATAAAAAATATCTTTTTTAGAAATTATTTGAGAGTTGTTAGTACGAATTTGAGCATTTTGATTCCTATTGGTATCAATTCTGATCCAGGCCTCAATATCGGCTTTTTGTCTAAGATAAAAATGGAAAAATTTCCAATCAAAATATTTCCTATCGGCAGGTTTTTCCATATAGGGAAAATCCATCTGCCCGAATTGAATAGGAATATTCTTCAGTATAGCAAAAAGGTCTTTTTGGGGCCTGTTATAAGTATAAGAAATTTCCTGGTTCTTATTTCCTTGAAAGGGAGATCTATAAAAAAAGCATTCCGTTTTATTTTCAGAATTAATAAATTTATATGATAAAAGATTATATCTATAGTGTTTTCGAAAATTATCTTTTTCATTATATACTAAAAATGCTTCAGATTTTTTTTTGGAACCTACTAATCGGTCTTTTTCATATGAATGTCGTTTGCATAAATTTTTTTTTTTAGCTATACAATGTTGACGGACCCTATTTCGCCTTTTTTCTGGTCTTAATCTAGACCATTTGATCTGAGATAAATGGTATTGATAATGCCCCTTTAACCAGTTTTTCCATTGATTCGTTTCATAACTCGGAAGTTTTTTTTTTTGAAATTTCGAATGAATCATTCCTTGTTTTTCAAAAGAATCCTTTATTTTAGGCTGAAGAAAAGGGGGGGTTCTTTGATATTGAACAAGAAATCTTACCGAGTTACTTATTTGGGTTTGTGATAATTTATAAAATACATATGCCTGTGACACGTAGGATAAGTCATAAAAAATATGTGAATTTTCTTTAATATTACCAAGTGACTTTTTTCTAGCCGAAATAAACGTAATTTGAGTTTTCTTTTTTTTATTAATTCTTTCTTGTTTTCTTTCATTATTGTAAATCGATTTATCAATCATTTTCTTTGTGAATTTAAGAAAAAGTTCTGTAGTTATTCTGGGAATAGTAATGATTGATAAAAGTATCGCTGTATAGATTTTTTCAATGAAAATTTTTAAAAAAGGGAATAATTTACAGATTAATCGAGCATTTCTTCTTTTTAATATTTGCCATTTTTCGAATCTTTTAGCATTATAACTTGTTTTGTTAGGAATAAGATTATTTATTCTTGGAGTTCCTTTTTTTTTCTCTTTTGAGATTTTTTCTATTTGATTTCGAATTGTATTTGTTCTATCAAAAATATCCTTCGTTTTTTTTTCCGTCAATGGCAAATTTGTACAATTCGGAGATACAATTTGACTAATCGATTCGTGAATTATCTGATTATTTATTATGGAATTTTTTTCCTCTTTAATTTCGCTTGATTTATATACTTCTCCTTCTCTTAAGCTAAATAACAGAATTGAATTGACTTTTGAAAGTTCTTTTATTATTTTTTTTATAAAACTAACACTCTTGATAACCCATTTTTTTTTTTCTTTTGAAACTGTTAGAACTCGAAAATATTGCTTTTTACACTTTGCAATTATTTTTTTGAATTCCTTAAAAGGGTTAAAAGGGGAAGGATTTTTTTGAGGCGGACCAAAAGGAAGTTCCGCTTCCATTCCCAAAATTGTTAAAAAACAAAAATTATTTTTTTCTTTTTTCTTTAGATCTTTCTGAGAGGATCGTAGTTTCGATTTTCGCGAAGGTTTGAAACAGAAAGGAAACACGATTCTTATCTGAATACCTTCAGTCAGCCAATTTTTTGGAAATTCTGTTTCGGATAATGGAACACCGCTGTAGGTGCATTTAAGATGTATCTCTCTATTCCATTTGTGGAAATCCTCAACCCATTGAGGAGGTTCCAGTTGGAGTATACGGCCAATATTTTTCGAAATTATTAATGAAGGTAATAGGATATTTTTTCTAAAAATAGATTGAGTTAGTAACATGGAACCTCTTATTACTTGTGCAAGTGGAATACTATCCCAAGCCTCTGCTGCCGCTATTCGAGCTTTTTCCTGTCTTTTGGCTTTTTCTTTTTTTTCTTCTCTTTTTATTTGTTCTTTTCTATACTCTATTTTTTTGAATGCTTCTCCTTTCCCCACCCAATTTCTAAAAATTAGTTTAATCAATCCGGAGATCTCAAAAGAGAAAAGAGGGGATTTTTTTAATCTTTCAAAAAAAAGAGGCGAATGTGCATTTGCTTGAAACAACTTTGAAATAATTATTTTACGCCTTTGAGCTCGCATAGAACCTTTAATTATACCTCGCCGAAAGTTCGATTGTTGTGAATAACGGATCAAAGTAACTTCGTCTATTTGATCGGATATAGTAGTATCTATAGTATTAAAATTCCTCTTGGTAACAGCAAAAATAACTACACGTTTGCCTTTTCTTGAACGAATTTGATGGTCTACTGGCATGCCTTCTTGAAAATCTCTTAATTGTTGTTCTATATTAGTAATTAATTTGTATGACCGTCGAGGTATTTCTTTACTGATTTCTTGGATTCTAATCGAGTTTCTACTAATTTTTTGACCGTTACCATTACCATTACCATCAGTTATTATTTTAGTTAATAAATATTTAAAATATTTTGTTCCTTTTTCGGAATTTATTCTTGTTTCTGAAAATAAAGAAGGACTTTTCGGGTTTAGATTGGAAGATCCGGATTCTTTAACAAATTGATTGATCAAAGTAAAAATATTAACATTTTCCGTTGATAAGGTTTTTTTTTCAAATCTATTTTTTTTCTGTTCAACTTCTCGATAATCAGTATCTGAAAGAAGTATACCATGAATCCGATTTATCTCAAATTTATTTATGAAATTTCCTATCAATGTA